ATCTTTTCGTAAGCGTTTGCCCCCGATCCAATCGGGGGATCGAATTGATTATAAAAACATGAGTTTAATTAGTCGATTTATTAGTGAACAGGGAAAAATATTATCTAGACGAGTAAATAGATTGACCTTGAAACAACAACGATTAATTACTATTGCTATAAAACAAGCTCGTATTTTATCTTTGTTACCTTTTCTTAATAATGAGAAACAATTTGAAAGAACCGAGTCGACCACTAGAACTCCTAGTCTTAGAGCCAGAAAAAGATAGGTTTACTCTTTATTCACTTGAATTCAAATCCCCATCCGAACTCAAACGCGGATTTCTATTTTGTTGGAAAAATCCAAGAATCCGGATTGAATTCTTGTGTCGTAAGAAAAAAAAAGAATAATCTGGGAAGAAGAAATTTTTTTAGTGAACGTGTTGATTCATATTTATTTTGACTACTTTATTTTGACTACTTTCTCATATTTATCATATTCTTTCTATTCATTTTTATTCGACCTTCCCGGAGTTCATTCTCCGGGCAACTCCGTTTAACCGGTGGATTCCTTCCAACTTACTTCTTTTATGATCTCATTGGAAATCATATAAAGACAATTCCTATTTGATATAGCTATTTGTGCAAGTATTTTACGATTAAGAAGCAATTGTCTCTTGTACAGATCATTTATGAATCTACTATAACTATAGCATACCCCCCTTTCGCGAATTGCTGCATTTATTCGAGTGATCCACAAACGACGAAAATTGATTTTTTGCCTATCCCTATCCCGATGAGCCGAAACCAAAGCTCTTATTTTTTGTTGAGTAATAGTTCGAGTAAGTCTTGAATGAGCCCCCCGAAAGCTTGATGCAAATAAACGAATTTTTGTTCTACGTCTCCGAGCGATATATCCCCGTCTAATTCTGGTCATTGAATAAATGAAACTTTAACGAATAACTAATCGATTTCCTTTCTTTCAGTTATTCTTTTGCCCCTTTCCTAGTATATGAATAACAAAACGGATTTTTCCAATGTATAAACTAATAATTCCAATGGCTTTGGCTACTATAACCTTCCCAACCACAATTTTTCTTTTTTTCGAGGCATTTCACCTCGAAATACGAAATTGTACTATACTAGGTATTAAAAAAGAAAAGTAATGATAAAGAAATAGTGGATTCCATCGTTTCTATGGTTACTTCTTAAACGGTGAGGTCTTCTCTATACACCGGAGCCTTTACTTCATTTAATCAATGTTATTGCTAACTTGTATAGTTCACATTCTTCGGCTCTACCCATGAATTATCCAGTAATAGGTCTTTCACAACGAGCTCTACCTATACAGTAACGGTATTTAATTATGAAGATTGGCTGGGTAGCTGACCCTGTTAGTCCGTTCTTGCAAGAGGGGTTTATTTTAACTAAGATTTCCTCCGCTTAATGGATAACCATTTGCTACCAATGGAGAATTGCTTCTCATCTTGAATTGAGGTGAGTGGATTTACACCAACAGAAACCATAAATTTCATACACAATAAAAGGGATATCATCGATTTTTAGATAGGAAATGTAGTTCGTTTTTCCGGTCTATCCTATTTGATCATTGATATTCGAACATTGTTCTCTTTCCTTTGTTCTAGTTCATGATCTGAACGAGTCGCACATACACCCTAGTACATGTTCCTCGACGCTGAGGGCATCCCCGAAGCGCGGGGGATTTTGTGACATTTCTAATTGGCTGTCTTGTATTTCTAATAAGTTGTTTAATCGTTGGCATGTTGAATCATATACATAATGGGCTGGTTTAGATCGATCCTAACCGGATGATTATGAATTACTTTTATTCAATAGAATATAGAATAATAAAAAAAGTCATAGAATATTAATATTAAACTCGGCAGGGTGAATTTCAGAATTGACGTGAAATCTAGGCTATTGTCATTCAACCGCTACAAGATCAACAATTCCATAAGCTTGGGCCTCTGTTGCTGACATAAAAACATCTCTTTCCATGTCTTCGGATACAACCCATACGGGTTTGCCCGTTCTTTGTACATAAACCCTTGTCAGGGTTTCACGTAGTTTCAGCAGTTCTCCCACTTCCAGGATGAATTCTCCCGTTGCTACTTCAGAAAAAGAACCAGCAGGTTGATGGATCATTACCCTGATAATATAAGATAATAAAAGGATTCTCTATTTTTCATGATATGAGGGGAAGATACAAAGAAAGATAAAAGAATAACAAGAAAAAAAGATAGAATCGAACAACCGTACGGGCATTATGCATTGCATACGGCTCTACAATAAAATTGACCCTTACCTTCCATAAAATAAAGAAAAAAATAGGATCGATCAGACCCCGATCGGTAAATGATCAACTTACCACCCTTCCTTTCAGAGGAATTCAAAAATACTATGATGGCTCCGTTGCTTTATATATTGATTATATTTTTTTGTCTGTTATTTGTCTGTCATTCAGCAATCCCAAAGTGGCTTTTTTATTTGATCAAATAAAC